GAATTCCATAAGTAATATAATATGGATCTTTTTTTCTATAATGATAGAGAAATGAAACACATTTATTCACGATTTCATTTACTTGCAATTTTTTTTTTGAAAAAAAAGGATTGGCTGAACTTGAAAATTTACTCATTGAATGAGTAAACGATTGAATCGGATTCGGTTGGGCGGTACCAACTAAATCGAGTGCTATCTCCCATTTATCTCTTATTGAATTAACTGATCAACTTGCTATCGGACATTTATTTTCGATTTGGTATTATTCCAAAAAGGATTTCGACATATTTCACTTTATTATAATTATGAGAATCAATCCTACTACTTCTAGCCCTGCGGTTTCCACACTTGAAGAAAAAAAACTAGGGCGTATCGCTCAAATTATTGGCCCAGTACTGGATGTCGTTTTTCCCCCGGGCAAAATGCCTAATATTTATAACGCTTTGGTAGTTAAGGGTCGAGATACTGTCGGTCAGCAAATTAATGTGACTTGTGAGGTACAACAATTATTAGGAAATAATCGAGTTAGAGCTGTAGCTATGAGTGCTACAGATGGGCTGATGAGAGGAATGGAAGTGATTAACACGGGAGCTCCTCTAAGTGTTCCAGTCGGCGGAGCTACTCTCGGGCGAATCTTCAACGTTCTTGGAGAGCCTGTTGATAATTTAGGTCCTGTAGATACTCGCACAACATCTCCTATTCATAGATCTGCGCCTGCCTTTATACAGTTAGATACGAAATTATCAATCTTTGAAACAGGTATTAAGGTGGTAGATCTTTTAGCTCCTTATCGCCGTGGAGGAAAAATCGGACTATTTGGGGGAGCTGGAGTAGGTAAAACAGTACTCATCATGGAATTGATCAACAACATTGCCAAAGCTCATGGAGGCGTATCCGTATTTGGCGGAGTAGGAGAACGTACTCGTGAAGGAAATGATCTTTACATGGAAATGAAAGAATCCGGAGTAATTAATGAAAAAAATCTTGCAGAATCAAAAGTAGCTTTAGTCTATGGTCAAATGAATGAACCGCCGGGAGCTCGTATGAGAGTTGGTTTGACTGCCCTAACTATGGCAGAATATTTCCGGGATGTTAATGAACAAGATGTGCTTCTATTCATCGACAATATCTTTCGTTTTGTCCAAGCAGGATCAGAAGTATCCGCATTATTAGGGAGAATGCCTTCTGCAGTGGGTTATCAACCTACCCTTAGTACAGAAATGGGTTCTTTGCAAGAAAGAATTACTTCTACCAAAGAGGGATCTATAACTTCGATCCAAGCAGTTTATGTACCTGCGGACGATTTGACCGACCCTGCTCCTGCCACTACATTTGCACATTTAGATGCTACTACCGTACTATCAAGAGGATTAGCTGCCAAGGGTATTTATCCAGCAGTAGATCCTTTAGATTCAACGTCAACTATGTTACAACCTCGGATCGTTGGCGAGGAACATTATGAAACTGCGCAAAGAGTTAAGCAAACTTCACAACGTTACAAAGAACTTCAGGACATTATAGCTATTCTTGGGTTGGATGAATTATCCGAGGAGGATCGTTTAACTGTAGCAAGAGCACGAAAAATTGAGCGTTTCTTATCACAACCCTTCTTCGTGGCAGAAGTATTTACTGGTTCTCCAGGAAAATATGTTGGTCTTGCAGAAACAATTAGGGGGTTTCAACTGATCCTTTCCGGAGAATTAGATGGTCTGCCCGAGCAGGCTTTTTATTTGGTGGGTAACATCGATGAAGCTACCGCGAAAGCTATGAACTTAGAAGTGGAGAGCAATTTGAAGAAATGACCTTAAATCTTTGTGTACTGACTCCTAATCGAATTATTTGGGATTCAGAAGTGAAAGAAATCATTTTATCTACAAATAGTGGCCAAATTGGTGTATTACCGAACCACGCCCCTATTGCCACGGCTGTAGATATAGGTCTTTTGAGAATACGCCTCAACGACCAATGGTTAACGGTGGCTCTGATGGGTGGTTTTGCTAGAATAGGGAATAATGAGATCACCATTTTAGGAAATGATGCGGAGATGAGTACTGACATTGATCCGCAAGAAGCTCAACAAACTCTTAAAATAGCTGAAGCTAACTTGAGTAGAGCTGAGGGTAAGAGACAAGTGATTGAAGCGAATCTAGCTCTCAGACGAGCTAGGACACGAGTAGAGGCTGTCAATGTTATTTCCTACTAGTCAATACATCAAAATAATCAAAAGAAGTTTTTTAGAAGTTCTTTATTATACACCACATTTAGATTCTGCCAATTGAAGACAATCAAGTCTAATCTGATACAACGAAAAAAGGAGGATGGGTAGAAAAACTTATTAGATACCATTGCATTGACTCCGGTATCTAATAAGTTCTACCTACTATTGGATTTGAACCAATGACTCCTGCCGTATGAAAGCAATACTCTAACCACTGAGTTAAGTAGGTAATTTATCACCGCAAAAGAAGACCCATCACCTCGGGGATTATAGATAGAATATAATTTCTAAGCAATACCAATCTGTTAACAGTAAACGGATCAAAGAGTTATCATGTGAGATTAGGAAATATCCATCTTGACAAGAAATTATCTATATGTTAAGATATCTATGACAAGGGCTATAGCTCAGTTAGGTAGAGCACCTCGTTTACACGTGCGCCAATGCTTTTCAAGGGAGCTTATTATGCAATGAACATAGTTGATCTTATTGAAAAATCAATGTCTTACTCCATAGATTCGAGAGAACAATAGCATGACAAATATTTTGTTCGGTCCGATTTTGGTGCGAATTTAGGTGCCAAATCAAATAGAACCCGTCATTGATTTGATAGTTGATAAGGTAAATACCCAGCCCATTCAATGCTAGGCATAATGAGTATAAGGGCTTCAAAAAAACCTCCTTTCATCCTATGAACTTTAAGGTGTATGAAGTCTCATATTCGACTCTTGCAGCGGAACGATAGAGACTCCATTTAACTTAGGTTGATCTAAGCCGAAGGCAGACCTAAGTCAAGGTAACCCTTCTTTGAAACACTTTGGTATTGCTACTAGATCTGAATACAAATAATGAATCAGAGCACATGGAGCCAGCTCATTATCTTCCTGTAAAGAAAAAATATGGTGGACTAACTGATCTTTACATCAGTTGATGAAAGAGCCCAATGCAACAAACAAAATGCATGTTGGGTCTTTGAAACAGTTCGAATCATTTCGATAATAATCAGTTTGATCTGTTTTACCGAGAAGGTCTACGGTTCGAGTCCGTATAGCCCTAATACATTCTATTTGTCTATTTTTGTATAGACATTCTATTTTTGTTTAGTATTGTTTTCATTTCCTCATTAGTACTTGTTTATAGACTGGACAGACCAGACCATTGGTTGTTTCATAGAAATGAAATGAAAGCATTACCACATATTCATGTAAATACATAGGTACCTGAAAATAAAAACAATAATTCATTCCAATGGATCTAATCAGATCAGTATGTGTCAAATCTAGGACAAGAAAAAGAAAGAAAATATAATCGTTCGATGCATTAGATTGTGTTTACGTATTCGTATTTGTATAAAATCAATAGAAACAACGACGATCCTTTACCTGGATTTTAATGAAAAGAATACTTCGAATATGTTAGAAATCCCTAGACATTTTTTACCCCCCAAAAATTATTGGTTTTGATAATAACTATGTTATGTTTGATATTATTTTTTGATAATATTTCATTATCTTATTTCATTTTATTATTTATACATTACATAAATTATATATTTACATAGAATTTATATAAGAAATATATATTTCTAAATATAAAATACAAAGAAATAAATATAAGGAAATATCAAGAAAAAAACAAAAACATAGTATTACGTTTCAGAATTATGAAATATAGTTATAGTATTACTATTCATTAGATTACATTAGTAATAGAATATTCTATTAGGTTAGATTAGTATATTTTAGTATTTAATTAAATTATTTTTATTATTTAGAATTTTTTTATTTAATATTTTTTAATCTTATATCTATTTTTTTATAGAGAATAGAGAAAGCGAGACAAAGTGAGAGAGTTTTGTTTGTGTAAGAGCGCCTTATTTCTACACCATATCTAAATAGAATCAAAATCAAAAACGGAATCCCGATTCCGTTGGATGAATCTCTAAACAAGACATGCCACGCAGCAAACAAACTCTGAACTATACACTTTGATTTGATTAAAATAAATTCTTGTTTCACCTAGGAAAACAAGTTCTGGATGAATTGACAATGCCAACTCGAATAATTAAGCATATTCCACATTAATAGGAGTACATTTATGTTTCTGCTTCACGAATATGATATTTTATGGGCATTTCTAATAATATCAAGCGTTATTCCTATCTTGGCATTTGTAATTTCAGGAGTTTTAGCCCCGGTTAGTAAAGGACCAGAGAAGCTCTCTAGTTATGAATCGGGCATAGAACCTATGGGAGATGCTTGGTTACAATTCCGAATCCGCTATTACATGTTTGCTCTAGTTTTTGTTGTTTTTGATGTTGAAACGGTCTTTCTTTATCCATGGGCAATGAGTTTTGATGTATTGGGTGTATCTGTATTTATCGAAGCTTTAATTTTCGTGCTTATCCCAATTGTGGGTTCAGTTTATGCATGGCGAAAGGGAGCGTTGGAATGGTCTTAACTGAGTATTCAGACAATAAAAAAAAAAAGGAAGGCAAAAATTACATTGAGACAGTTATGAATTTGATTGAGTTTCCGTTACTTGACCAAACAACCCCCAATTCAGTTATTTCAACTACATCGAATGATCTTTCGAATTGGTCAAGACTCTCCAGTTTATGGCCGCTTCTATATGGTACCAGTTGCTGTTTCATTGAATTTGCTTCATTAATAGGCTCGCGATTCGACTTTGATCGTTATGGGTTGGTACCAAGATCAAGTCCTAGGCAAGCGGACCTAATTTTAACAGCCGGCACAGTCACAATGAAAATGGCTCCCTCTTT